TTTTTTTTATTTATATGAATTATTTTTAACAATGGTTCAATTAAATATATATATATATATATATATTAAATAATTTAATATAATTTATTATATTAAATAATTTAATATAAAATAATTAATATTAATTCATTAATGAAATTGTAAGAAAAATTAATATAAATTTATATTAATATATTGTTATTTGAATTAATTATAATTGATTGTTTATGATTTAATTTTTAATATAAATATTAATTAAAATAAAAAAAAAGAAATATTTAAAATTTAATAATTTATATTAAATATTTTAATATAAAAAAAAAAAAAAAAAAATCTATATTAAAAATTATATTTATAATAATAAATTTATATGGTTTAAAAAATTTATTTTAAATTTATTTTACATATAAATTTTAGTGTTAAATTTAATTTATTTTAATAATAAATTTATTTATTTGTAGTAATTAATATTAAATTATTTAAGAAATTAAGATTTAGTAATATTTAAATTAATAACAAATTTTGTGCCAGCAGTTGCGGTTAAACAAAAGTTAAATTAAATTTTGTTAGTGAATTAATAAATAAATTAAATAAATTAATTAAAATTTTAAATTATTAAGTGAAATTTTAATTTAATAAAATGTTAAATTTAAATTATGAATTTAATAAATTTTTTTAAAGACTAGGATTAGATACCCTATTATGAGATTTTTAAATTTAAATACTAAAATAGTAAATAATTATTTATTGAAACTTAAATAATTTGGCGGTATTTTAGTTCATTTAGAGGAATCTGTTTAATAATTGATAATCCACGAATAAATTTACTTAATTTTTAATTTTGTATATCGTTGTTAAAAAAATATTTTTATTAAATAATAATATTTAAAAATTAAAATAGAAATTAAATCAGATCAAGATGCAGATTATAATTAAGAATATAATGGATTACAATAAATTTATTTAAATGAATGTTAATTTGAAATAATTAATTGAAAGTGGATTTAAATGTAATTTTATTTAATTTAATAAAATGATTAAAAATTGAAATATGTACATATTGCCCGTCGCTTTCATATAATTAATAAAAAAAAATAATAAGTATTAATAAGTTGAAATAAGTCGTAACAAAGTAGAGGTACTGGAAAGTGTTTCTAGAAAGAACAAATTAGAGCTTGAGTAAAGTATTTCATTTACATTGAAAAGATATTATAAATATTAATTAATTTGAGGGGTAAAATTAATGAATTAAGTAATAATAGAAAAATTTTTAAATTAAAAATTAATTATTTTAATTGGGGGTTAAAGTATTTTAATAGAATAAATTTAAAAAATTATAGTAAATTAGTATTGTGAAAGAATTTTGAAATAAATGAAAATAAATTTATTTTAAAGTAATTTTTATTTAGTGTATCTTGTGTATCAGAGTTTATTTAGAAGAATTATAAGAAAAAAAAAATCTCGAATTTAAAAGAGATAATTAATTAAAAAAGTTATTGTAACATAAATATTTTTAATAATTAATTTGAAATGAAATGTTAATCGTTTTTAAATATATCTAGTTTTTTTAGAAAAAAATTTAATTTTAAATTAAATTTAATTAATTAATTAAATAAATAATTAGTTATTTAATTTAATTTTATAATTTAAGGGATAAGCTTTAAATTAAATAAATATAATTATTAATTAATATGGTTTTTGAAAATTATATAATTTATATTGTTAATAAATTATAATTTATTATAAATAATTTCATAATTAATAAAATTTAATAAAAAATTTATTTATTTATAAAAAAATAATTTAGAAATATTTTAAATTAGATATAATGATAAAATTAGTATATAGGTTTAAAATAAATATTATTTAGATGTAAATTATTTTAAAGGAATTCGGCAATAATTTATATTCACTTGTTTATCAAAAACATGTCTTTTTGAAATAATTTAAAGTCTAATCTGCCCACTGATAATATATTAAAGGGCTGCAGTATTTTGACTGTACAAAGGTAGCATAATCATTAGTCATTTAATTGATGACTTGTATGAAGGATTGGATGAAATATGGACTGTCTCTAAAATAAAATATAGAATTTAATTTTTAAATTAAAAAGTTTAAATAAATTAAAAAGACGAGAAGACCCTATAGAGTTTTATAAATATTTAAATTAAGTTTATTTATAAATTAATAAAATTTTAATTTGATTATTTATTTTATTGGGGTGATAGAAAAATAAGAATAACTTTTTTTAAAAGATTAACATAAATAAGTGAAAATATGATCCAGTTTTATTGATTATAAGAAAAAATTACCTTAGGGATAACAGCGTAATTTTTTTTTTTAGTTCAAATAAGAAAAAAAGTTTGCGACCTCGATGTTGGATTAAGATAAAAGTTAAATGCAGAAGTTTAAAATTTTTGATCTGTTCGATCATTAAAATCTTACATGATCTGAGTTCAAACCGGTGTGAGCCAGGTTGGTTTCTATCTTTTAATAATTAAAATATTTTAGTACGAAAGGATTAAATATTTAAATTAAATTTATAAGTTTGAATTTTATTAAATAATATATATATATATATATAAATAAATAAATAAATTTATTTTTGAATAGTGAAATAAATAAAAATTTTATATTAGCTATTTTGGCAGAGAAAATGTAATGATTTTAGAAGTCATGAATATATAATGATTTATTATATAGATAGTATATGGTAATATATGATATTTATATAATTTTTGTAGGTTTACTAATATTACTTATTGGGGTTTTAGTAGGGGTAGCTTTTTTAACTTTATTAGAACGTAAGGTTTTAGGTTATATTCAAATTCGAAAAGGTCCTAATAAATTAGGAATAATAGGGATTTTACAACCTTTTTCAGATGCTATTAAATTATTTACTAAGGAACAAATTTATCCTAATTTTTCTAATTATATTATGTATTATTTTTCTCCAATTGTTGGGTTTATTTTATCTTTATTAATTTGAATAGTAATTCCTTATTATTTTAATTTAGTAAGATTTAATTTAGGAGTTTTATTTATTTTATGTTGTATAAGTTTAGGTGTTTATACTGTTATAGTAGCAGGATGATCTTCAAATTCAAATTATGCTTTATTAGGGGGATTACGAGCAGTAGCTCAGACTATTTCTTATGAAGTTAGATTAGCTATAATTTTAATATCAAGAATTATTATAATTATAGATTTTAATTTATTTATATTTAAAATTTATCAGGAAATAATTTGATTTATTGTATTAATATTTCCTTTAGGTTTATGTTGAATTAGTTCAATATTGGCTGAAACTAATCGAACTCCTTTTGATTTTGCTGAAGGTGAAAGAGAATTAGTTTCAGGATTTAATGTAGAATATAGAAGAGGAGGATTTGCTTTAATTTTTTTAGCTGAATATGCTAGAATTTTATTTATAAGTTTATTATTTGTTATAGTTTATATAGGTGGGTTTAATTTAAGATTAATGTTTTATATAAAATTAGTTTTTATTTCTTTTTTATTTATTTGAGTTCGAGGTACTTTACCTCGATATCGTTATGATAAATTAATATATTTAGCTTGAAAAAGATATTTACCTATTTCTTTAAATTTTTTATTATTTTTTTTAGGTGTAAAAATTTTTTTATAAATTTATTGATTATTTTTAGTATAAATTAATAGAATAAAAATTCTTTCTTAAGTTTTCAAAACAAATGCTTATAACAAGCTCATTAATTAAATTATAATTTTTATTAATTGAAAATTAAATTATCTCAGTATTTATTAGTAATAGGATTAATAATAAAGTAAGAGAAGTAAAAAATGGTTAATAATTGACCTGTAATAATATAAGGATCTTCAACTGGTCGAGCTCCAATTCAAGTTAATAAAATAATTATTGTTGTTAAAGATCAAAATAAGAATTGATTAATAGGGTAGAATTGAATACCTTGGATTTTTTTATTAAAGGTAAAAGGTAAAATAATTAAAATTAAAATAGATATAACTAAAGCAATTACACCTCCTAATTTATTAGGAATTGATCGTAAAATTGCATAAGCAAATAGGAAATATCATTCAGGTTGAATATGGACAGGAGTAACAAGAGGATTAGCAGGAATAAAATTATCAGGATCCCCTAATAAGTATGGATTAGTAAGTGTTAATATGATTAATAAAAATAATAAAATAATAACTCCAATTAAATCCTTATAAGTAAAAAAAGGATGGAAAGGGATTTTATCATAATTTCTATTTAATCCTAAAGGATTATTAGAACCTGTTTGATGTAAAAATAATAAATGAATTATAGTTATTATTAAAATAATAAATGGAAGAAGAAAATGAAATGTATAAAATCGAGTTAGAGTTGCATTATCTACTGCAAATCCCCCTCAAATTCAATTTACTAATATAGATCCTAAATATGGGATTGCTGATAATAAATTAGTAATTACAGTAGCTCCTCAGAATGATATTTGACCTCAAGGTAAGACATATCCTATAAAAGCAGTTCCTATTAATAAAAATAAAATAACTACTCCAACTATTCAAGTATGTTTTAAATTGAAAGATTCATAATAAATTCCTCGTCCAATATGTAAATAAATACAAATAAAAAAAAATGAAGCTCCATTTGCATGTAATGTTCGAATTAATCAACCATAATTTACATTTCGACAAATATAATTTACTCTATAAAATGCTAATTCAATATTAGCTGTATAATATATAGTTAAAAATAGTCCAGTTAGAATTTGAATAATTAAACAAAAGGCTAAAAGTGATCCAAAATTTCATCAATAAGAAATATTTGACGGTGAAGGTAAGTCTACTAAAGATCCATTTAAAATTTTAAAAATAGGATTAGTTTTTCGTATTAAGATAAAATTATTTTTGTTGTTTATCATTTGTATATATATATATATATATATATATATATATATATTTAAAATAAATTAAATTTTTGATCGAATTGGTCCATAAAAAATATTAGTAATTTTTACTACAGAAATTAAAGTAATAAATAAATAAATAATTAATATTAATATAATTATAAAAGTTTGATTATTATAAAGTTTAGTTAAATTAATTTTATTTTCATTATTAATAAATATATTAATTAAGTAATTATCTATATCAGAATTAATAGATAAATTTATTCAAAATAAATTGTAATTAAAAATTAAAAAAATTAAAATAAAAAAAAAAAAAGAAATTAAAAAAATTAATTTTATGTTAAAAGAAGGTTTAAATAATTCATTTGATGCAATTCTACAAACGTAAATAAATAAGACTAAAATTCCTCCTATAAAAGTTAAAAATAAAATATAAGAAAATCAATAGGTTTTAATTAATATACCAGAAATTAAACAAACTAATATAGTTTGAATTAAAATTATTAATCCTATAGATAAGGGATTGTTAAGAAAAAATATAAAAAATGAAATAAATATAATAAAATAAGATAATAATATTTTTGTGATTTCAAATACAAAGAATAGTTTAATTAAAATAATAATTTTGGAGATTATTGATAAAGAGATTCTTTTTCTTTGAAGTTTTTAAAGTAAATAGACTTAATTTTGATTTACAAGACCAATGTTTTTTTTTAAACTATAAAAACTATAAATGATAATTTATATATGATTAATTTTTGTTATAATATTTATTATTGGTAATTTAATTTTTGTGTTAAAGCATAAACATTTATTAATTGTTTTATTAAGATTAGAATTTATTGTTTTAAGAATTTTTTTTTTTATATTAATTTTTTTAAGAAGAATTGAATTTGATATATATATATTAATGGTTTTTTTAGTTTTTTCTGTTTGTGAAGGGGCTTTAGGTTTATCAATTTTAGTTTCTATAATTCGTACTCATGGAAATGATTATTTTCAAGGGTTTAATATATTATAGATATATTATTTTAATATTAGAATGATAAAATTTTTAATAATAATAATTTTTTTAATTCCTTTTTGTTTTATAAAAAATATATTTTGAATGGTTCAAATAGTTTTATTTTTAATAATATTTATATTTATAAATTTAATAATAAGTTTTAATTTATTTTGTAATTTAAGTTATATAATATCTTGTGATATTATATCTTATGGTTTAATTTTATTAAGAATTTGAATTACTATTTTAATAATTATAGCTAGAGAAAATTTATTTAAGGTAAATTTTTTTGTAAATTTTTTTTTATTTAATGTTATTTTTTTATTAATTATATTATATTTAACTTTTAGAGTAATAAATATGTTTATATTTTATTTATTTTTTGAGGGGAGATTAATTCCTACTTTAATATTAATTATTGGTTGAGGTTATCAACCTGAACGAATTAAGGCTGGTATATATTTATTATTTTATACTTTATTTGTTTCTTTACCTTTATTATTAGGAATTTTTTATGTTTTTAATGAAATAAATAGAATAATAATTTATTTTTTAAAATTTATGAATATAAATATTTATTTATTATATATTTCTATAATTATAGCTTTTTTAGTTAAGATACCAATATATTTTGTTCATTTATGATTGCCTAAGGCTCATGTAGAGGCCCCTGTGTCTGGTTCAATAATTTTAGCTGGTATTATATTAAAATTAGGGGGTTATGGTTTATTACGTTTAATAATTTTTTTACAACAAATTAATTTAAAATTAAATTATATTAGAATTGTTGTAAGTTTAATTGGTGGATTTTATATTAGTTTAAAATGTTTTTGTCAAGTGGATATTAAGTCATTAATTGCTTATTCTTCTGTTGCACATATAAGAATTGTTATTAGAGGTATTATAATTATAAATTATTGGGGATTTTTTGGTTCTTATATTATAATAATTGGTCATGGGCTATGTTCTTCAGGTATATTTTGTTTAGCTAATATTAGTTACGAACGTTTACATAGTCGGAGTTTATTTATTAATAAAGGGATAATAAATTTTATACCTTCAATAAGACTATGATGATTTTTATTAATATCTTCTAATATAGCTGCACCTCCCAGTTTAAATTTAATAGGGGAAATTAGTTTAATTAATAGTTTAATAAGTTGATCTTGAATTTCAATAATTATATTAATATTAATTTCTTTTTTTAGAGCTGGTTATAGATTATATTTATATTCTTATATTCAACATGGAAAGTATTATTCTGGGGTATATAGATATTATACTGGAGTTTCTCGGGAGTATTTAATATTAATATTACATTGGTTGCCTTTAAATTTAATAGTAATTAAAATTGATTATAGAATAATTTGATTTTAATTTAAATAATTTAATAAAAATATTGATTTGTGGAGTCAAAAATATGATAAAATTCATTTTAAATTATAAATAATATTAAGTATTCAATTTGTTTTATTTCTTTTTTTTTCTTATTTATAATAATAATATTAAATTTTATAATAATAATTTATTTTATTATAAATGATATAGTTATTTTTTTAGAGTGAGAAATTATATCTTTTAATTCAATAAATATTGTCATATCTATTTTATTAGATTGAATATCTTTATTATTTATAATATTTGTTTTTTTGATTTCTTCTGTTGTTATTTATTATAGAAAGAGATATATATCTTCTGAATTAAATTTAAGACGTTTTATTATTTTAGTTTTATTATTTGTTAGTTCTATAATATTATTAATTATTAGACCTAATATTATTAGAATTTTATTAGGGTGAGATGGTTTAGGGTTAGTTTCTTATCTTTTAGTAATTTATTATCAAAATTTAAAATCTTATAATGCAGGAATATTAACGGCTTTATCAAATCGAATTGGTGATGTTTTAATTTTAATAGTTATTTCTTGAATAATAAATTATGGTAGTTGAAATTATATTTTTTATTTAGAGTTAATAAATAATGATTTTGAAATAAAAATAATTAGAAGAATGATTATTATGGCGGCTATAACTAAAAGAGCTCAAATTCCTTTTAGTTCTTGGTTACCTGCTGCTATAGCTGCTCCCACTCCTGTTTCTGCCTTAGTTCATTCTTCTACATTAGTTACAGCAGGGGTTTATTTATTAATTCGATTTAATTTATTATTAGTTGATACTTTTTTTTTAAAAATTTTATTATTATTATCTGGATTAACAATATTTATAGCTGGAATTAGTGCTAATTATGAATTTGATTTAAAAAAAATTATTGCTTTATCAACTTTAAGACAATTAGGTTTAATAATAAGAATTTTAAGTATAGGATTACCTAATTTAGCATTTTTTCATTTATTAACTCATGCTATATTTAAGGCTTTATTATTTATATGTGCAGGAGTTATTATTCATATAATAAATGATATACAAGATATTCGTTTTATAGGTGGGATTACAGTTTATATTCCTTTAACTTCTTTATGTATGAATATTTCTAATATGGCCTTATGTGGAATTCCTTTTTTAGCTGGGTTTTATTCTAAGGATTTAATTTTAGAATTAGTTAGATTTAGAAATTTAAATTTATTAATTTTTTTTTTATATTATATTTCAACAGGTTTAACTATATTTTATACTATTCGTTTAATTATATATTTAATAGTAAATGATTATAATTTATTTAGAATTTATAATTTATATGATGAAGATTATACTATATTAAAAAGAATATTTATTTTATTATTTATAAGAGTAGTTAGAGGAAGATTTTTAAGATGAATAATTTTTTCTTATCCTTATATAATTTATTTACCTTGAAATTTAAAAATAATAGTAATTTATGTAAGTTTAATTGGCGGGTTATTGGGTTATTTAATTAGAAATATACAAATTTATTCAATTAATAAATTTTTATTAACTTATAATTTAAGAAATTTTTTATGTTTAATGTGATTTATACCTAATTTATCAACATATGGTTTAAATTATTATTTTCTTAATTTTGGTCAAAATTTATTAAAAACTATTGATATAGGATGAAGTGAAGTTTATAGAGGTTGAGGTTTAATAGAAATTATAAAAAAATATTCTAATTTCTATAATTTATATCAAATAAATAGTTTAAAAATTTATTTATTTAGATTTATTTTATGAATAATAATTAGTTTATTTTTATTTTTATTATATTTATAATTATTTAAATAGCTTATAAAATAGAGCATAATATTGAAGATATTAAGGAGATATATTTATCTTTAAATATATATATATATATATATATATATATATATATATATATATATATATATATATATATATATATATATATATTTATAAAAAAAAAAATTTTTATTATTACAATGAAAATGTAAAGTTTTAATTAAACTATATAAACAAAAAAAATTAATTATATAGAAATATTAATGGAATTTAACCACTAAAAATTAAGTTAGCAGCTTAATTTTAAACTTTATATTTCTTTAATTGGAATAAAAATTCAATTTTATCATTAACAGTGATATACCTCTATTTGGTTTCAATTAATTATATTAAATAAGGAGTTTATTAACTCTTTCTTTTAAGTCGAAATTAAATGCAATTTTGCTTCTTATTTTAAGATAAATTGAAATATCAATATTTTTTGAATGCAAATCAAATGTTTTATATAAACTATAATCCTATATATATATATATATATATATATATATATATATATATATATATATTAATTAATTAATTAATAATATTAATTTGTTCAATTTAATATATTTTGATTTCATTCATGATATAATCCAATAATTAAAATTAAAATAAAAAAAAATCTAATTTTAGTTCATAAAATAAAATTTACTATTTTAAATAGGGGAATAATAGGAAAGATTAATGCGATTTCAACATCAAAAATTAAAAAAATAACAGTAATTAAAAAAAAATGAAGAGAAAAGGGAATTCGAGCTGAAGATTTAGGATCAAATCCACATTCAAAAGGAGAAGATTTTTCTCGATCTGAGAATGATTTTTTGGATAAAATAATAGATAAGAATATTATAATATTTGCAATAATTATAATTAAAAAAAAAATATTTATTATTAAAATAATTATTTATATTAAAAATTTTTAAACTTTTTGATTGGAAGTCAAATATACTAAATATATTATATAAATAATTAATTTCCTCATCAATAAATAGAAATATAGAGGAATAATCAAACTACATCTACAAAATGTCAATATCATGCTGCTGCTTCAAATCCAAAATGATGATTTTTAGAAAAGTGATTATTTAAGTGTCGAATTAAACAAACTAATAAAAATAAAGTTCCAATAATTACATGAAGTCCATGGAATCCAGTTGCTATAAAAAATGTTGATCCATAAATTCTATCAGCAATAGTAAAAGGAGCTTCAAGATATTCATAAGCTTGTAAAATAGTAAAATAAATTCCTAATATAATAGTAATAAATAAACCTTGTGTTGTTTGTGAATCATTATTTTCTATTAAAGCGTGATGAGCTCAAGTTACTGAAACTCCTGATCTAATTAAAATAATTGTATTAAGTAAGGGAATTTGAAAAGGATTGAAAGGTGTAATTCTTATAGGAGGTCATATAGCTCCAATTTCAATATTAGGGGATAAACTACTATGAAAAAATGCTCAAAAAAAAGATAAAAAAAAGAAAATTTCTGAAACAATAAATAAAATTATACCTCAACGAAGTCCTTTTGTTACTAAAATAGTATGTTTACCTTGAAGAGTTCCTTCACGACAAATATCTCGTCATCATTGATATATGGTTAAAATAATAATGATATAACCTAAGATTAATAAATTTATATTAAAATTGTGAAATCATTTAATTATACCTGTTACTAGTGTTATAACACCAATTGCTCCTGTTAAAGGTCAAGGACTATAATCAACTAAGTGGAATGGGTGATTGTAAGATATTTTCATTAATTTACTTCACTAGAATAAAGTGTACTTAAAATAGCAATAACATATGATTGAATAACAGCTACAGCTGACTCTAATACTAAAAGTAAAATTTGAATTAAAACTAAAAATATAACTAAGTAATGATTTATACTTGGTCCTGTTCCTCTAAGTAAGGTTATTAATAAATGTCCAGCAATTATATTTGCGGTTAGACGTACAGCTAAAGTACCTGGTCGAATAATATTACTAATTGTTTCAATTAATACTATAAAAGGCATTAATACTGTGGGGGTTCCTTGAGGAATTATATGAATAAATATATGATTAGAATTGTTAATTCATCCATAAATTATAAATCTTAATCATAAAGGTAGTGAAATTGAAAGGGAAAGAGTTAAGTGACTAGTACTTGTAAAAATATAAGGAAATAATCCTAAAAAATTATTAAATAAAATAAATGAAAATATTGAAATAAAAATAAAAGTTGATCCTTGGAAATAATTATTTTTTAGTAAAGTTTTAAATTCATTATGTAATTTAGAAAGAATAAAATTTCAAAAAAAATAATGTCGATTAGGAATTAATCAAAAAGAATAAGGAATAAATAAAATTCCTAAAATTGTTCTAATTCAATTAAGAGATAAATTAAATAAATTAGTAGAAGGGTCAAAAATTGAAAATAAGTTACTTATCATTTTCAATTAAAATTTTTATTTTTAAAATTTGATTTATTATTGTTATTATTATAATTATTAATACTATAAATAAAATAATTTATGTAATTAAAAATTAAAAAAATTAAAATAAAAAAAAAAAAATAAATTAATCAATTAATTGGTATTATTTGTGGAATAAAAGAATATTGTTTGACAATAATTTAAATTTGACATATTTATGTTATAAATTTAACTAATTCTTTCATTAGAAGTAATTGCTAATTTACTATAAAATGGTTTAAGAGACCAGTACTTGCTTTCAGTCATCTAATGAAGAATAATTATTAATTCAATTAATAAAATTTTTAATTGAAATTCTTTCAATTACAATAGGTATAAAACTATGATTTGCTCCACAAATTTCTGAACATTGTCCATAATATAATCCTGGTCGATTAATAAAAAAATTAGTTTGGTTTAATCGACCAGGATTAGCATCAACTTTTACTCCTAATGAAGGTACTGTTCATGAATGAATAACATCAGTAGCAGTTACTATAATACGAATTTGATTATTTATTGGTAAGATAATTCGATTATCAACATCTAATAAACGGAATCTATTAATTTGTAATTCATTAGAAGGGATTATATAAGAATCAAATTCAATATTGTTAAAATCTGAATATTCATATCTTCAATATCATTGATGACCAATTGATTTTAAAGTAATTAAAGGGTTATTTAATTCATCTAATAAGTATAATAATCGTAAAGAAGGTAAAGCAATAAAAATTAAAGTAATAGCTGGTAAAATAGTTCAAATTAATTCAATTATTTGACCTTCTAATAAAAATCGATTAATATATTTATTAAAAAATAAACTTATTATTAAATATCCTACTAAAATTGTAATTATAATAAGAATAATTAAAGTATGATCATGAAAAAAAATAATTTGTTCCATTAAAGGTGAAGCTCTATTTTGTAGATTTAAATTAGATCATGTTGCCATTTCTAAAAAAAGGATAAACCTTTATAAATGGGGTTTAAATCCATTACATATAATCTGCCATATTAGAAGTTACTTAAAATAGGCAATTCATTATATGAATGTTCTGCGGGAGGAAGATTTTGATATCATTCAATAGATGAAGATAAATTTAATGAGAATAAGGCAATTCGTTGGTTAATTATTGATTCTCAAATAATAAGTAATATAAATATAACTGCTAGTAATGAAATATAAGAACCTAATGAAGAAATAATATTTCAAGAAATGTATGAATCTGGATAATCAGAATATCGTCGAGGTATTCCAGCTAAACCTAGAAAATGTTGAGGGAAAAAGGTTAAATTTACTCCAATAAATATAATAAAAAATTGAATTTTTAAAAGAAAAGGATTTATACATAATCCAGTAAATAGTGGATATCAGTGAATAAATCCTCCTATAATTGCAAATACAGCTCCTATTGATAATACATAATGAAAATGAGCTACTACATAATAAGTATCGTGTAATGTAATATCAATTGAAGAATTAGATAAAATTACTCCTGTTAATCCACCTACAGTAAATAAAAATACAAATCCTAAACTTCATAAAATAGATGGGGAATAATTAATTTGAGTTCCATGAAAAGTAGCTAATCAACTAAAAATTTTAATTCCTGTAGGTACAGCAATAATTATAGTAGCAGAAGTAAAATAAGCTCGAGTATCAATATCTATACCTACTGTAAATATATGGTGAGCTCAAACAATAAATCCTAATAAACCAATTGCTAGTATAGCGTAAATTATCCCTAAACAACCAAAAGTTTCCTTTTTACCTCTTTCTTGAGAAATAATATGGGAAATTATTCCAAATCCTGGTAAAATTAAAATATAAACTTCTGGATGTCCAAAAAATCAAAATAAATGTTGATATAAAATAGGATCTCCTCCTCCCGCAGGATCAAAAAAAGATGTATTTAAATTTCGATCAGTTAATAATATAGTAATAGCTCCTGCTAATACTGGCAATGAAAGTAATAATAAGAAAGCTGTAATTCCTACTGCTCAAATAAATAAAGGTATTTGGTCAAATGATAAGTTATTTAATCGTATATTAATAATTGTAGTAATAAAATTAATAGCTCCTAAAATTGATGAAATTCCAGCTAAATGTAGAGAAAAAATAGCTAAATCAACAGAACTACCTCCATGGGCAATATTAGATGAAAGTGGGGGGTACACTGTTCATCCTGTTCCTGCTCCATTTTCTACAATTCTTCTTGAAATTAATAAAGTTAAAGATGGGGGAAGAAGTCAAAAACTTATATTATTTATTCGGGGGAAAGCTATATCAGGGGCTCCTAATATAAGAGGTACTAATCAATTACCAAATCCTCCAATTATAATAGGTATTACTATAAAAAAAATTATAATAAAGGCATGGGCTGTTACGATAGTGTTATAAATTTGATCATCTCCAATTAAAGAACCTGGATTTCCTAATTCAGCTCGAATTAATAAACTTAAAGAAGTTCCAACTATCCCTGCTCAAATTCCAAAAATAAAATATAATGTTCCAATATCTTTATGATTTGTTGAATAAAGTCATTTTCGCTAATTTTAAAATAAAATGGCTGAGTTATTAAGCGATAAATTGTAAATTTATTTACGAGAATTTTCTCTTTTATTAGCTTTATAGTCAAAAATGATATAAAATTGCAAATTTTAAGGAGTAATAAATAATATACTAAGGCTTAAAGAATATTTCTTTATAAATAATTTTGAAGATTATTAGTTTAATTTAACTTAAAACCTTTTATTTATAAATATATAAAAGTTCTAAAAATTATTCCTGTAATAGAAAAAAAAGAAAAAATATTAATTAGAGAGATTTTATTATTTTTAATGAAAATTTTAAATCATTTTATTTTTAAATAATTAAATATAAAAATTGAATAAATAATTCGAATGTAAAAAAATAATACAATTAAACTTATTATAATTATAATAAAGATTAAAAAATATAATTGATTTATAATTAAAAAATTAATAATAATTCATTTAGGGAAAAATCCAATAAAAGGAGGTAAACCTCCTAATGAAAGAAAATTAATTAATAAATTAATTTTAATTAAGGAATTTATATTATTAATAAATAATTGATTAATAAAAAATATATTTAATATATAAAATATAAAACATATAATTCTAATTATAAATGAATATATAAATAAATAAAATATTCATAAATTTTCTCTAATTATAATAGCTGAAATTATTCAACCTAAATTATTAATTGATGAGAAAGCTATTAATTTTCGTAAAGAAGTTTGATTTAAACCCCCTAAAGCTCCAATAATAACATTTATTATAATAATAATAAATAAAAAATTTTTATTAAAATAATAAGAGAGAATAATTATAGGTGTAATTTTTTGTCAGGTTATTAATAAAAAATTATTAAATCAAGATAATCCTTCAATAATATTAGGAAATCAAAAATGAAAAGGAGCTGATCCTATTTTTATTAATATAGATGAATTTATTATAATAGATAGAAAATAATTTATTTCAAAATTTTTTAATAAAATTATTTTTAATAAAATAGAAAATAAAAAATTAATTGAAGCGATAGATTGAGTTAAAAAATATTTTAATGAAGCTTCAGTAGATAATAAATTATTAGAATTGGAAATTAAAGGAATAAATCTTAGTAAGTTAATTTCTAAACCAATTCAACAGCCCAATCAAGAATTAGAAGAAATTGAAATTAAAGTACTAAAAATTAAAATAAAATAAAAAAATATTTTAGAAGAATTATAAGAAAAAAAAATAAAAAATAACATAAAATGTAAATGTTATAATAAATTATAAATTTATTATTAAAATAAAATTATATTTTAGTGTAAGAAGCACAATAATTTTTGATATTATTAGATATAGTTTGATTCTATAAAATATAATAAAGGTAAAAATATTACTTAATTTATCCTATCAGAATAATCCTTTAATCAGGCACTTTATTTATTGATAATTTAAAAAAAAGGACTTCCTTTATATTTGGGGTATGAACCCAAAAGCTTATATTAGCTTATTTTTAA